TTTCCCTATTTTTTTATTGTGTGTAATGTGGCTTTTACTATTTTTTTTATCATTAATAGGAATTTCTCTTGTTAAGACCCTATAGAATCGATTGAAACCCCAGATTCATACTAGAACCACGATGATTCAATAAAACCCCAAAGCTAAGCCCAAAGATTCCTTGAGTAAGAACCACTGGATCATCGCTTATTCAATCAATAGGATAGGTATAATGACTAAAAATACAAAAAAAATTGTCTGTTGATTAAACAAAATAGGCATAAACAGGAGTTTGAAAGAAGAAAAATCTTTCGATTTATAACTTCTAAATTCTGTCTTTGAAAAGAAAATTTTTTTGAATCCGATCGAGAGGTCTGAATATTAAATATGAATCATAGTTCAAATATTTCTTGATTGATATATTTTATATATTCCGTGTTCCAGATACCAGTATGAATATCCGACGAGGTAGAACCATCTCCATCATGATAAGATGACAGACTCATTTTCTGTATTATCAATAGGATCAATTATAACAAGTCACACACTCATATTCCGGAAGTACAGACAGAAAAAAATTCCGCGATTGAACTACCAAAAGGGGGGTTAGAAATAGAATTCGGGACCCGAAAAATTCATTTTGTATTCTATTGAAAGACTAGAACTTCCTGTTCCTGGTTCTTTTGAATTTCATTTTCTTGTGGATTTAATTCATTGAAATTCCATCCAGTAAAACAGAAGAATTGTAAATTTCCAAAATAATACATAGGAATATTGCAAATAAAGCCATTGCAACTCCCATCAAAGGAGTAGTTCCCCATCCGGGAGCTACTTTACCATATTCCGAATTCAATGGTTTCAATAAAGCCCCCACGGTAGTAGGTTTTGGACGAGATCTAGAACTACCCTCAACGGTTTGTGTAGCCATAAATCTGATTGTATTCATTGAGATCTATTGACTTTGTATACCATTCCGGTTATAATAATATAAACGATTGATTGACCCGTATGTGATCTTGAAATTTTATAATAATGGAAATAGCAACCCTAGTCGCCATCTTTATATCTGGTTTACTTGTAAGCTTTACCGGGTACGCTTTATATACCGCTTTTGGGCAACCCTCTCAACAACTAAGAGATCCCTTCGAGGAACACGGAGACTAGTTGAAGTAATGAGCCTTCCAATACCAGAAGGCTCATTACTTCAATTGAGATAATGAAAAATCATTTCACCTTTTTAGTGGGAACTTTAGGAGGTTCCCGAAAAAAGATAGCGAAAAAAATTATCCCGAGAGTCGAGACTAATAGAAATGTATAAACCAATGCTTCCATAGATTCGATTGTGGTTTACAATTATAGCTTCCATACCTGCTTACTTGGGATTATTTTCCCGATAATGATAAAAAGAGTAAAAAAAAGGAGGGGCGGTGATTCAAATTAAGATTTTTCTAGTATCCTATAAAAAAATAGAGGCAAAAAAAAGAAAGCAATGTTGTATTAGACTCCCTGTCTTCTTGTAGTTGGATCTCCAAGTTTTTGGAATGCTCCAAATTCTACTTGAGCATCCAAGTCTGGGTCAATACCAGCAAAAACATCTCTGAACAGGGTTCTAGCCCCATGCCAAATGTGTCCGAAGAAGAAGAGTAGGGCAAAGGAGGCATGTCCGAAAGTAAACCAACCCCTTGGACTACTACGAAAAACGCCATCAGATTTCAACGTAGCACGATCTAATTCGAAAATTTCACCCAATTGAGCACGTCTAGCATATTTTTTCACAGTAGGTGGATCGCTATAACTGACTCCGTTGAGTTCGCCGCCATAAAACTCAACAGTTACGCCTACTTGTTCAACGCTATACTTAGATTCCGCTCTTCTAAAAGGAACGTCAGCTCTAACAATTCCGTCCCCATCTATTAAAACGACTGGAAATGTTTCAAAAAAGGTAGGCATACGACGTACAAAGAGTTCACGCCCTTCTTTATCTCTAAAAATAGGGTGTCCTAACCACCCAACAGCTATTCCATCGCCGTTGTCCATTGAGCCCGCTCTAAATAATCCTCCTTTTGCCGGATTATTGCCAATGTAATCATAAAAAGCCAATTTCTCAGGAATTTTCGACCAAGCTTCTGATAAACTTTGATTTTCGGCTAGCCCAGCACTTACTCTTCGATATATTTCTTGCTGAAAGTATCCCTGATCCCATTGATAACGAGTGGGACCAAATAATTCAATCGGAGTAGTTGCTGAACCATACCACATCGTTCCAGCAACAACAAAAGCTGCAAAAAAGACGGCGGCGATACTACTAGAAAGAACGGTTTCAATATTGCCCATACGTAATCCTTTGTATAGACGTTGAGGCGGACGGACACTAAGGTGGAATAGACCTGCCAATATGCCCAATGTCCCCGCTGCAATATGATGAGAGGCTATTCCTCCTGGAAAAAAGGGATCAAAGCCTTCTACGCCCCATGCTGGACTTACAGATTGTACTTTTCCTGTTAGTCCATAAGGATCGGAC